AAATGGACGTACTAAAATTGTACTTAAAAATTTAGGGGCTTTTGGGTTGTTTTGTGGTAGTGAAATTTTAGTGTTTTTTTTTTTCTAATACTGAATTTTAAGTTTTATTTTTAGCATTACGAGAATACATGGAAGGCCCGAATATTGAGTCCCTTGTTTTTGGGGTTTGGCAAGGATAGGCAAATTTGGGTGGGGGGGTAGGGGGGGTTTGGCAAGGATAGTTGTTGGTATGAGGATATGTCCGAAAAAGACATGGACTATTAGCCTCTGGGGGTTGGGAGGAGGGGAAAGCATTTGCATTATTAGTATTGCTTATATTAATGTCCTGAAACCATTGATTATATGTTGTGGGGGAGTGTCCATGGGGATTAATGATACTTGAATAGAAAGTTCAGCTGGACTGTAAGGTGGCCTTCATGCCTTGACGGCTATGGTGAGTGATTGCATCCCGAAAATTAAAAAATACCAACTGCCCGGGATTACAGTTATGTTGGTCATGGGCTGATTAGACCCGTACCATCGAGATGTCTTATTTAAGGGGAACGTATGGACGATAAAACATTAATATGGCCCTGAGGTAAGAACCAGATGCCTGGTAAAGTTTCACATTAGTCACCCCCAAGTTGTATGGGCCCGGAGCGAGAAGAGAGGCACTAGTGGGCGGGTTGCTGGTTTCACGGAGGATGGTAGATTAATAGACTAAATGTGGGTGGGGATAGTCGTATGGACAAGAAAGGTTTATGACTTAATGGTGTATGTAAGATAACGCAGATATGTCCTTAGAGCATTAATAGTTAATTGATTGTAATATACATGTTGAATAAAAATGTATGTTGATAAATAGTATTGTGTCAAAAATAATTAATGGTTAATACATGCTTATATGCTAGGGGAATATAATTTAATGTACGATATACATAAATGTATTATGTACTGTATAAGTATATGTACTATGTACTATATAAATTTATGTACAAGAAGTAGTTTAAGTAGAATATCAGCTTTGGGTGCTGATGGTGGGGGAGGACTCCTTCCTTCTTGATGTCCTGAGAAAATTGATTTTTCATTTCTGGTTTACAAGACCAGTGTAATGTTTATACTATCAGGACATTTAATCTAGGTCTAGGATGTTGTTTTCAATTATGCCTGCGATTGGTATGAAGATAACGATGATGGCGAAATAAGCGATTGAGGCTGTTTGTCCAATAATAACGAAAGGGTATTCGACTGGTTGGCCTCCAATTCATGTAAGAATGAATAGGTCAGCTACTAGGGTTCAGTATATTGTTTGTGTGATTGGTCGGAAGGCGAGCCCTCGTTGTTTTGAGGTGTGAAGGAGTGGTATTAGGGCTAAAATTATAATTGATAGAATTAGGGCTAGAACGCCTCCTAATTTGTTGGGGATGGAGCGTAGGATAGCGTAGGCGAAAAGGAAATACCATTCTGGTTTAATGTGTGCTGGAGTGTTGAGTGGATTTGCCGGAGTATAATTATCTGGGTCTCCGAGAACATCTGGGAAAAATAGTACCAAAATTATGAGAACTATTAATAAGAATAGGACCCCTAAGAAATCTTTGATTGTGTAGTAAGGGTGGAAGGGGATTTTATCTGCGTCTGAGTTTAGGCCTGTTGGGTTGTTGGACCCTGTTTCATGGAGAAATAGTAGGTGGACGAAGACAAGGGCTGTGATAATGAAGGGTAGGATGAAGTGGAATGCGAAGAATCGTGTGAGGGTGGCTTTATCTACTGAAAACCCGCCTCAGATTCATTCTACTAGGGTTGTGCCGATGTAAGGGATGGCTGATAGTAGGTTTGTGATTACTGTAGCCCCTCAGAAAGATATTTGTCCTCATGGTAGGACGTAACCTATGAATGCTGTTGCTATTACGGCGAATAGTAGGATAATGCCTATATTTCAGGTTTCGATTATGTTGTAGGAGCCATAGTAGACGCCTCGTCCTACGTGGAGGAAAAGGCAAATGAAGAATATGGAGGCTCCGTTTGCATGTAGATATCGGATGAGTCAGCCATAGTTAACATCTCGGCAGATGTGGGTGACTGATGAAAATGCTGTTGATGTGTCTGATGTGTAGTGCATGGCTAGGAAAAGTCCTGTAAGAATTTGGATGATTAGACATAGGCCTAGTAGAGAGCCGAAGTTTCATCATGATGAGATGTTTGATGGGGCGGGAAGGTCGATGAACGAGTGGTTGATGATTTTGATTAATGGGTGTTTTTTTCGGATAATTGTCATTAAGTGTTTCTATAGTTGAATAACAACGATGATTTTTCATGTCATTGGTCATAGTTGAAGTCTATGTAGGAATTATGACAGAATTAATTTATTTATTAAGCTTATTGATTTGCACAGGTTGCTTAGGCACCTCTTTGAAGCCTTCGCCTATTTATGGTGGGTTATGTCTGATTGTTAGTGGGTGTTCGGGTTGTTTAGCGGTGTTGGGGTTTGGTGGGTCTTTTTTAGGGTTAATGGTGTTTTTAATTTATTTGGGAGGGATGATGGTTGTATTTGGTTATACTACTGCTATGTCTGCGGAGGAGTATCCTGAGACGTGGGTTTCTAGTTGATTGACATTGGGGATTATGGTAATGAGTATTTTTATTGGGGTGGCAATGATTTTTGTGTCTAATTATTATGAAGGTATGGAGGTGGTTTTAGAGTTTAATAGTTTAGGTGGATGAGTGGTTTATGATGGTGATGAGTTAGGGTTGATGGGTGAGGGGGGTGCTGGTGTAGCTGCTTTATATAGTTGTTCTGCATGGTTAATGGTTGTTTCTGGTTGGACTTTATTTATGGGGGTGTATATTATTATTGAAATTACTCGTGGAAATTAAATGATTAGTATAATGGGGATAGATAGGAATGTGATTAGGAATGAGAGGAAATATAGTTTGACCATTCCTTTTTGGTTGCTGAGGGTGGAGGAGGTTATTATGTGTATTGTGGAAATGATTTTTGGGATTGCTTTTTCTAGTCAGATGAGGTCTAGGAGGGTAAGGGCTGTCTTAAAGCCTGTGTTTAGTGATTTCATGGGGAGTAGGCGGTGTATGATTGTTGGGAAGTAGCCTAGTGAGGTTGAGAATGAGTTGGTTGGGGAGGGTTTTGTGGGTGTGAGGTTGTTGGTTAAGTTATTTAGATCCAGTGCGATTGCGAATCCGGCGATGGTTACTATAAGTGCTGTTGTTTTTAGATATCATGGTATAGTTATTACTTGAACGGTTGTGGGTGGGATATTATATGAGATGAAAAATCCTGCTAGGATGCTACCTAGTGCTAGTCGTTTGATTGGGTTGGTTAGTAATTGGTCGTTTTCGTTAATGGTGATTGTGGAGGGAAAGCGGGGTTTAGATATTAGGACGAAGTAGATAATTCGTATGCTGTAGATGGCTGTTATTGAGGTGGCTACTAGTGTGATTAAAAGGGCTCAGGCGTTGGTATAGCAGGTGTTGGCAGCCTCAATGATTAGGTCTTTTGAGTAGAAGCCTGTAAGGAATGGTGTTCCGGTTAAGGCCAGGCTGCCAATGGTTAAGCATGAGGATGTAAATGGTATAGCTTTGGCCAGTCCGCCTATTTTTCGGATGTCTTGTTCGTCATTCAAGCTATGGATGATGGATCCTGAGCACATGAATAGTATGGCTTTGAAAAATGCATGTGTGCAGATGTGTAAAAAGGCTAGGTGAGGTTGGTTAATTCCTAAGGTTACTATTATAAGTCCTAGTTGGCTTGATGTTGAGAATGCCACAATTTTTTTGATATCGTTTTGGGTCAGAGCGCAGATTGCTGTGAATAGGGTGGTTACTGCGCCTAAGCATAGTATGGCTGTTAGGATGGTCTCATTGTTAGAGGTAAGGGGGTGGAAGCGAATTAGTAGGAAGATACCTGCTACAACTATAGTGCTTGAGTGAAGTAGTGCGGATACTGGAGTTGGGCCTTCTATAGCTGATGGTAGTCATGGATGTAGGCCGAATTGGGCTGACTTGCCTGTGGCGGCGATAATGAGTCCTGCGAGGGGGATAGTGTTTGATTCGCTTGTAATGAAGATCTGCTGTAGGTCTCATGAGTTGGTTTTTGTGCAGAATCAGGCTATGGCTAGAATAAAACCGATATCTCCGATGCGGTTGTATAAGATAGCTTGCAGGGCTGCTGTATTTGCATCGGATCGGCCGTATCATCATCCGATTAGTAGGAATGATATAATCCCTACGCCTTCTCAGCCGATGAAAAGTTGAAATAAATTGTTAGCGGAGGTTAGGATAACTATAGTGATTAGGAATAAGAGAAGGTATTTAATAAATCGGTCTAGGTTTGGGTCTGAGTGTATATATCATATAGAAAATTCTATAATTGATCATGTAACGAATAGAGCTACTGGTAGGAAGATAATAGAGAAGAAGTCGAATTTTAGGCTTAATGTTAATTTTATAGATCCGATGGTGATTCAGTGTCAGTTAGTAATTATGATTTCTGTGTTGGAGTTGAAGAATGAGGATAGTGGGATTAGGCTGATGAAAAATGCGTATTTGATACATAGGGTTACGTAATTAGGGAAGTTAATTTGTTTTGTTAGGTTGGTGAGTGAGATAGCTATTGGAAACAGTAAGAGTGCGAAGATTAATAAAATTGAGGATGTAATTGTGTTTATTACTTTCATTTGGAGTTGCACCAAGTTTTTGGTTCCTAAGACCAACGGATTACTTCTATCCTATAAAAGTAAGAAAGCCGTATGTTTAAATACGGTGGCATGAGTTAGCAGCTCTTGCATGCTTTCTTGGTAAATAAGGAGGTTTATATCCTATCTTCAGATTCACAGTCTGATATTTTTATTAAACTATATTGACATATTGTGGGGCCTAGAATTAGTTTGGGGTTAATGGTTAGTAGGATTAGGGGAAGGATATGAAGGGCCATTAGTGCTAATTCTCGTGTATGTGAGGGTTGAAGGTTGTTTATGTGACTGGTTAGACCTCCTCGTTGTGTGGTTACAATTATGTAAATTGAGTATAGAGATGTAATTAGGATATTGGCTCCTAGGAGAATAATTGATGGGTTTGATCAGGAGAATAGTGAAATTGTAATTATCAGCTCTCCAATTAAGTTGATTGTTGGTGGGAGGGCGAGGTTAGCTAGGCTTGCTATGATTCATCATGTGGCCATTAAGGGGAATACTATTTGTAGTCCTCGGGCTATGATTATTGTTCGGCTGTGGATTCGTTCGTAGTTGGTATTGGCTAGGCAAAATAGCAGGGAAGATGTAAGTCCGTGGGCGATTATGAGTGCTGTGGCTCCTATAAAACTTCATGGTGTTTGGATTATGATAGCTGCAATGACTAGGGCCATGTGGCTTACTGAGGAGTAAGCGATGAGTGATTTTAGGTCTGTCTGTCGAAGGCAGATAGAGCTGGTTATGATTATTCCTCATAGTGACAGAAGAATGAATGGGTATGCTATGGATTTGGTCGTTGGGTCTAAGAGTATAGAAACACGTATTATTCCGTAGCCCCCAAGTTTTAGTAGAATGGCAGCTAGGATTATGGAGCCAGCGATTGGGGCTTCTACATGGGCTTTTGGTAGTCATAGGTGAACTCCGTATAGGGGTATTTTAATCATGAAAGCTATTATACATGCTAGTCATAGGATGTTGTTGGCCCATGTTTGGTTGATGGGCGTGTAATTTAATGATATTAGGATGAAGTTTAAGGTTCCTGTTGAGCTTTGAATGTAGATTAGGGCAATTAGTAGTGGGATAGATCCGATTAGGGTGTAAAATAGGAAGTAAACTCCGGCGTTCAATCGTTCTGTTTGGTTCCCCCATCGGGTAATAATGATTAAGGTTGGGATTAGGGTGGCTTCAAATAGTACGTAGAACATAATGAGTTCGTTTGCGGAGAATGTCATGATAAGTAGGACTTGGAGGGATACTAGTAGTGAGATATAAAGTTTTTTGTTGTGCTCGTGCTCTTTTTTAATGTGGTTTTGGCTGGCTAACAGTATAAGTGGAAGTAGTCAGGTTGTTAGGACTAGGAGTGGGGCAGATAAGGGGTCTGCGGAAAATATAGTGGAGAAGTTAAGGCTGCTTTCGTTGTTTTGTCATAGGAGACTAATGGAGATTAGGTTGATGAGTAGGCTGTAGGCTGTTACGTTAATTCAGACTTTTTTACTGTTGGAGAGTCATGTTAGGGGTAGTAGTATGAGTGATGGTAGGATAATTTTTAGCATTGTAACAGGTTTAGGTTTTGTACGAAGTCAGAGCCGTAGGTGTTTGAGATTTTTGCTAGTAAGGCTAGTCCTACGGCTGCCTCGCAAGCAGCAAATACTAGGATGACAATAGGGATGGGAAATATTATTATTGAGTGTGTGTTTAGGGGTGTGATTGAGGCTAAAATAAATAGGGATAATATTATTCCCTCTAGGCATAGGAGAGTAGATATCAGGTGTGATCGGAATATTAGGGTCCCTAAAAATGAGAAAGTGTAAGCTAGGGTAATGTTAATTACTGCAGGCGTCATTTTGGTAATTATGATATTTATCATAATCTAATGAGTCGAAATCATTAATTTTAATTAAACTAATTACCAATTATTCTGTCCACTCTAGGCCTTTTTGTGATCATTCATAGGCAAGGCCTACGGCTAGAATTGTGATTAAGATAAATGCTATGAGGGTTGGGAAGTTTATATTGGGGAACTGCATAGCTCATGGTAGTGGTAGGAGTAATGCGATTTCTAGGTCAAATAGTAAGAAGGTGATAGCGACTAGGAAAAATTTTATTGAGAAGGGTAGACGAGCTGAGCTTATAGGATCGAATCCGCATTCGTATGGGTTTGCTTTTTCTGTGTATGTATTTAGGTGGGGGAGTCAGAAGGCTACGAGGATCAGGGCTATTGACAATACAAGGTTAATTAAGAGGACAAGTGTTATGTTAATTACTTTCTTCTAGGGTTCTGCTAGAGCTAACTGATTGGAAGTCAGATGTACTGGTTATACTAAGAAAGTACGATCCTCATCAATAAATGGAAACGTATAGGAAGAGTCAGACAACGTCTACGAAGTGTCAGTATCATGCTGCTGCTTCGAAGCCAAAGTGATGTTTTGATGTAAAGTGAAAGTTTAGTTGTCGGAGAAGACAGATAAGTAGGAAAGTAGATCCGATAATTACGTGAAGGCCGTGGAAGCCTGTTGCTATGAAGAATGTTGATCCGTAAATACCGTCTGAAATAGAGAAGGGAGTTTCGAAATATTCTGAGGCTTGTAAAATGGTGAAGTAGGCTCCTAGTAGGATTGTAATGAGTAAGGCTTGGTTTATGTTGTTACGCTTGCCTTCTATTAGGCTGTGGTGGGCTCAGGTAATGGAGACTCCTGATGCCAGAAGTACTGATGTGTTTAGGAGAGGAACTTCTAGTGGGTTTAGAGGAGTGATTCCTGTTGGTGGCCAGCAGCCTCCTAGGTCATGGGTTGGAACGAGGCTTGAGTGATAAAAGGCTCAGAAGAACCCGGCGAAGAAGAATACTTCAGAGACAATAAACAGGATTATTCCGTAGCGTAGGCCTTTTTGTACAATAGGGGTGTGATGGCCTTGGTAGGTTCCCTCTCGGATTACATCGCGTCATCATTGGTATATGGTTAGGGTATTAGCTAGTAGGCCTAGGGAGAGGAGGATGGTTGAGTTGAAATGGAATCATATTACTAACCCAGAGGTTAATAGGAAGGCAGAGAAAGCTCCTGTGAGAGGTCATGGGCTTGGGTTAACTATGTGAAATGCATGTGTTTGGTGGGTCATTATGTATTGTCATGTAGATATAGGCTAACTAAGAGAGTAAATACGTAGGCCTGAATTAGTGCTACTGCAAACTCCAGGACAGTTAGAAGGCCTAAGATAATAAATGTGATGGTGGCTGTTGGTAGGCTAATGCTTGTTAGGACTAGTGTGGCTCCTCCGATGAGGTGAATTAGTAGATGTCCTGCAGTAATGTTGGCTGTAAGTCGGACGGCTAGGGCTATAGGTTGAATAAATAAGCTAATGGTTTCAATGATGATGAGTATAGGAATAAGGGAGATTGGTGTGCCTTGGGGTAGGAAGTGGGCTAATGAGGCTTTTAGTTTGTGGCGGAATCCTAAGATTACGGCCCCGGCTCATAGTGGAATGGCCATGCCTAGGTTTATTGATAGTTGCGTTGTAGGAGTAAATGTGTGAGGTAGTAGACCTAATAGGTTTGTTGAGCCAATAAATATAATTAGGGATACTAATATAAGGGATCAAGTTCGTCCTTTAGGGGAGTGAATTAGTATTATTTGTTTAATGATAAGTTTAATTAATCATTGTTGGAATAAGTGGAAGCGATTAGAGACTAGTCGTTTAGATGAAGTTAAGAGTATTGATGGAAGTATAATGATGAGGATAACAATGGGTAGACCTATTATTGTTGGGGTAATGAAAGAGGCGAATAGATTTTCGTTCATTTTGATTCTCAAGGGTTGTTAGTTTTTATAAGTTCGATGGATTTTATTAATGGTGTTTGTGGAAAATTGTGGAGTGAAATTTTTAGTTGTATAAGGATGAATAGTGTGATTGTGGTGGATAGGACGGTGATAAATCATGTGGATGTATCCAGTTGTGGCATTCACTACGGAGACTAATCATCTCTATCTTTAACTTAAAAGGTTAACGCTCTAAGCTTCGTAATGTTATTAAATTATTGATAGAGATCAGTCTTCGAAGTTTTTTAGAGGAACTATTTCAAGGACGATTGGCATGAAGCTGTGATTGGATCCGCAAATCTCTGAGCATTGTCCGTAAAATAAACCTGGACGGTTGGATGAAATTGTTGCTTGGTTAAGTCGCCCTGGGATGGCATCTGTTTTAAGTCCTAGAGAAGGGACAGCTCATGAGTGTAGGACATCTTCGGATGAGATTAACATACGGATGGGTAGTTCTATGGGGAGAACCACTCGGTTATCTACCTCTAGGAGTCGTAGTTCTCCTGGTTTAAGGTCAGAAGTTGGAACTATGTAGGAGTCAAAGGAAAGGTCTTCATAGTCTGTGTATTCGTAGCTTCAGTATCATTGGTGTCCTATAGTTTTTACGGTAAGGGCTGGGTTGTTAATTTCGTCTATTATGTATAGGATTCGTAGGGATGGAAGGGCGATGAGGATGAGGATAACGGCGGGTAAGATAGTTCAAATGGTCTCTACTTCTTGTGCGTCTATGGTGCTAGTGTGTGTCAGTTTCGTTGTCAATATAAGCGTGATAATGTATAGCACTAGGGAGCTAATGAGAAAGACGATTATGAGTGTGTGATCATGGAAGTTTATTAGTTCTTCTATGATAGGTGAGGACGCATCTTGTAATCCTAGTTGAGATGGATAAGCCATGTAAGATATATAGAGGCTAATCTATAATTTAACTTTGACAAAGTTATGTAATTTATTTACTAATATCTCATTGAGAAAGACATAAAGGTTATGGTGCTGGCTTGAAACCAGTTTTAGGGGGTTCGAGTCCTTCCTTTCTTATTTTACTTTAACGAAAGTGGGTTCTTCAAATGTGTGGTAAGGCGGTGGGCAGCCGTGAAGTCATTCTAGATTTGTAGCTGAATGTTCTACGTGAAGTACTTCTCGTTTGGAGGCGAAAGCTTCTCAGATTATAAAGATTATAATTAGGACTGCTGTAAGTGAAATGAATGATCCTATAGATGAGACTGTATTTCATGTAGTGTAGGCATCTGGGTAGTCAGAGTAGCGTCGTGGCATGCCTGATAAGCCGAGGAAGTGTTGTGGGAAGAATGTTATGTTAACTCCTACAAATATAATAGCGAAATGGGTTTTGGCTCATATATCGTCTAGTGTGTAACCTGTGAATAGTGGGAATCAGTGGACAAATCCGGCCATAATAGCGAACACAGCTCCCATGGATAGGACGTAGTGGAAGTGTGCTACTACATAGTATGTGTCATGAAGAACAATATCTAGGGAGGAGTTAGATAGTACGATGCCTGTTAACCCACCCACTGTAAATAGGAAAATAAAGCCTAGGGCTCATAGTATTGCAGGTGATCACTTGATATTTCCTCCATGGAGAGTTGCTAGTCAGCTGAATACTTTTACTCCTGTTGGGATAGCAATGATTATTGTGGCTGATGTGAAGTAGGCTCGGGTGTCTACGTCAAGTCCTACTGTAAATATATGGTGGGCTCAAACAATAAAGCCTAAGAAGCCAATTGATATTATAGCCCATACTATTCCTATGTAGCCGAATGGTTCTTTTTTGCCTGAGTAGTAAGTGACAATATGAGAAATAATGCCAAAGCCTGGGAGAATTAGGATATAAACTTCTGGGTGGCCGAAAAATCAGAATAAGTGTTGGTATAGGATGGGGTCGCCACCTCCGGCTGGGTCAAAGAAAGTGGTGTTTAGGTTTCGATCGGTGAGGAGTATTGTAATGCCTGCGGCTAATACTGGAAGAGAAAGGAGGAGGAGTACGGCTGTAATTAATACTGATCATACAAATAGAGGTGTTTGATATTGCGTTATAGCTGGTGGTTTTATGTTGATAATAGTAGTGATAAAATTAATAGCTCCTAGAATTGAGGAGACCCCTGCTAGGTGAAGAGAAAAGATGGTTAAGTCTACGGATGCTCCTGCGTGTGCTAAATTACCGGCTAATGGGGGGTAAACAGTTCATCCTGTTCCAGCTCCTGCTTCTACTATGGATGATGCTAGGAGGAGAAGGAATGATGGAGGTAGGAGTCAGAAGCTCATATTATTTATTCGTGGGAATGCCATATCAGGGGCCCCAATTATTAGTGGGACTAGTCAGTTACCAAATCCGCCAATTATCATTGGCATGACTATGAAGAAAATTATGACAAATGCGTGAGCTGTAACGACTACATTATAGATCTGGTCATCACCTAATAGGGCGCCTGGTTGTCCAAGCTCCGCTCGGATTAGGATGCTAAGGGCTGTCCCTACTATTCCTGCTCAGGCCCCAAATAGGAGGTATAAGGTCCCGATGTCTTTGTGATTGGTAGAGAATAATCAGCGATTAATGAACATAGGTAAAATGGCTGAGTAAAGCATTAGACTGTAAATCTAAGCACAGAGGTTAATGCCTCTTTTTACCAAGCCTTAAGGTGATAATCACATCGAATTGCAAATTCGAAGGTGTAGAGAACTGACTCTACTAAGGCTTCTCCCGCCCCCTTTCTGATAGGCGGGAGAAGTAGATTGAAGCCAGTTTAGGGTGTTTAGCTGTTAACTAAAAATTTATAGGTTTGAGTCCTATCAATCTAGTTGAGGATTTAGCTTAATAAAAGCGATTGATTTGCACTCATTAGATGTAAGATGTAGTCTTGCAGTCCTTATCAGAAGTTAAACTTTGTAGGTTTGCTTAGGGCTTTGAAGGCCCTTGGACTGACTATCCTAAACTTCTGCTTATAAGAGCAGGGGGGATAGAGGTAATATTATTGTGCTTAGGATTATGAGGGGTGAGAGAATATTATTAGTTTTGGTGTTATTGTGTTGAATATATATTTTGGAGTTATTATTTGTTGGAAATGTGGTTAAAGATGTTGAGTAAATCAGTCGGGTGTAGAAAAAAAGGTTAATTAGGGCGGTTATTGCCATTAGTGTGGCTAGAATAAGGTTGTTGTTTTTTAATAGTTCTGTAATGATGGCTCATTTTGGTAAGAATCCGGTAAGTGGGGGTAGTCCTCCTGTTGATAACAGAATTAATGAGATTATGGGGAGTGCTATTGGTATTTTGTTTCATATAAGTGATATGGAGGTGATGGATGTGAATGAGTGTGCGTGGAAGATTAGAAATATAGGGACTGTTATGAGAATATAAATTAGAAGGTTAAGTATTGTGAGGGAGGGGTTGTAGGACAGGATGGAGATTATTCAGCCCATGTGGGCAATGGATGAGTAAGCTATGATTTTCCGTACTTGTGTTTGGTTTAGTCCGTTTCAGGCTCCAATTAGGACGGAGATAATGGCTGATAAGATTAGTATTTTAGGGTTTAGCAGTTCGTAGAATTGAGCCAGGATTGACAGTGGGGCGATTTTTTGTCAGGTTAGTAGAATTAGGGCTACTTTGAGCTTAATCCCTTGGGTGACTTCAGGTAATCATGAGTGGAATGGGGCTAATCCTAGTTTGATTGCTAGGGAGATGAAGGTTATTGTTATGATAAGATCGTGGGTTTCGGGTTGGAATGTTCATAGTCCTAGCTGTTTGAAGTTTATGATGATGGAGAGGAGGAGGATCATGGAGGCGGTTGCTTGGGTTAGGAAATATTTCGTGGCTGCCTCTGTGGATCGTGGGTTGGAGTTGTGTATTATTAGTGGAATTAGGGCTAATAGGTTTATTTCTAGTCCGATTCATATAATAAATAGGTTGGAGGCGAGTATAGTAATTATGGGGCCTATAAGGATTGTGAAGTAGATGATTAGAAGTGTGATTGGGTTAATTAGTACGGGAAGGATTTAAACCAACATTTTCGGGGTATGGGCCCGATAGCTTTATTAGCTGACCTTACTTAGAATGGGGTGTAATGGGTAGCACGGAGAATTTTGGATTCTCAGGTATAGGTTCAATTCCTATTGTTCTAGAAATAAGAGGGTTTAAACCTCTATTATTTACTCTATCAAAGTAACTCTTTTTTCAGACATATTTCTAGGTGTAAGGTGGGATGCTTGCTATAAAGATGGGGATTGAGATATGTCATATGCAGAAGGCTAATGTTAGGGGGAGAAAATTTTTTCATAGTAGGTGTATGAGTTGATCATATCGGAATCGTGGGTAAGAGGCTCGTACTCATAGGAATAGGGTGGTTAGGAATAGGGTTTTTAGTATAAAATTTGTTGTATAAAGTTCGGGGTTGTAAAGGTTGTGGAGTGGGCCCATGAATACGATTGTTGATAGGGCGTTTATGAGGATAATGTTTATATATTCGGCTATAAAGAATAATGCGAATGGTCCAGCGGCGTATTCGACGTTGAAACCTGAGACTAATTCCGATTCTCCTTCTGTTAGGTCGAATGGGGCTCGATTTGTTTCTGCTAGGGTTGAGATAAATCATATTATGGCTAGGGGTCAAGTTGGGATTAGAAGTCATATAGGTTCTTGGGTGTAAATGAGGGCTTGAATTGAGAAAGAGCCGTTTATTAGAAGTACAGATAGCAGGATAATTGCTATTGTTACTTCGTATGAAATTGTTTGTGCTACTGCTCGCAGTGCTCCGAATATAGAGTATTTGGAGTTGGAGGCCCATCCTGATCATAGGATCGAGTAAACTGATAGGCTTGATGTGGCTAGGATAAAAAGGATCCCTAAGTTTAGGTTTACTAGGGGATGTGGCATTGGAAGTGGAATTCATAAGCTTAGGGCTAGGCTAAGGGATAGGGTGGGGGCGATAATAAATAGGGTTGTGGAAGTGGCTAGGGGCCGTAGGGGTTCTTTGATAAACAGTTTTATTGCGTCTGCGAATGGTTGGAGGACACCGTATGGTCCTACGATGTTAGGTCCTTTTCGTAGTTGTATGTAGCCTAGGATTTTCCGTTCTACTAAAGTGAGGAATGCTATGGCAATTAATACAGGTACTAGAAGAGTTAGGATGTTGATGAAATGCACTATTAGGGAGAGGATTTGAACCTCTGGGGACAAGGTTTTAAGTCTTACGCAATTTCCGGGCTCTGCCACCCTAATAAACCCTTGTCTAGGGTATTAATTTTACGGGCTTATTGAATTGAGATAGGTTCATATATTAGCTATGAGGCGCTTTGTTTAAGGAGGCCCCATTTCTCTTGTCCTTTCGTACTGGGAGAAATAGTTAATAGATAGAAACCGACCTGGATTACTCCGGTCTGAACTCAGATCACGTAGGACTTTAATCGTTGAACAAACGAACCATTAATAGCTGCTGCACCATTGGGATGTCCTGATCCAACATCGAGGTCGTAAACCCTAATTGTCGATATGAACTCTTGAATAGGATTGCGCTGTTATCCCTAGGGTAACTTGGTCCGTTGATCAAAGTAGAATTGGGTCAATTGGATTTATAGTTACTTCGACTTGTTTGTCTTGGTTATTAGATCTTTCGGAGGTTGTTTTATGCTCCGAGGTCACCCCAACCGAAATTACTGGCTTAGAGTTTATTAGTTGGTCCATTAGGTTTGTAATTGGAAAACGTAAGTCAGTAAATTAAAGCTCCATAGGGTCTTCTCGTCTTATTATATCATTCCCGCCTCTTCACGGGAAGGTCAATTTCACTGATTGGAAGTAAGAGACAGTTGAATCCTCGTGGGGCCATTCATTCCAGTCCCCAATTAAGGAACAAGTGATTATGCTACCTTTGCACGGTCAGGATACCGCGGCCGTTAAACGTTTAGTCACTGGGCAGGCAGTGCCTCTAATACTTTTTATGCTAGAGGTGATGTTTTTGGTAAACAGGCGGGATTCTTGTTTGCCGAGTTCCTTTTACTTCTTTTAATCTTTCCTTTTAGCACACCTGTGTCGGATTAACAATTTAATTTGTTGGTGGGTTTTATTAGTATTTATTCACCTATGGTTGTTAACTAACAATGGTTATCCGGGTTGTTATAGGCTTGTGCTTGGAGAACAATGTTCTTGTTACTCATGTTAACAGTATCTCATCTATATAATTATAGATTAACCCAATTAGTGTTGGTAGGAATTCATTTTGGTTTATGGGATTTGGGTTCTTTAGTGTTGAGCTTTAACGCTTTCTTTATTGGTGGCTGCCTTTAGGCCAACTATGGTCTTTGGGTGTAGGTTTATTCACTACTGAAGGTTGTTTCCATTCCTGAAGAGCTGTCCCTCTTAAGGCTAAATTTTAAGATTACATTTTGATTTATATTTCTTGTGGTAATCTTAAAGTCGAACTGAAATTCTTTATTGGGTAACCAGCTATCACCAAGCTCGGTAGGCTTTTCACCTCTACCTAATAGTCATCCCACTATTTTGCTACATAGACGGGTTGGTCCTTTATACTGCTTTTAGGTAGCTCGTTTGGTTTCGGGGTGCCTAGCTTAAGATCTCTTAGTTAGGTGTTTTCTAGTTAACTCATTATGCAAAAGGTACAAGGTTTAATCTTTGCTTGTTATTGCTTTGAACTAATCTTTCATCTTTCCCTTGCGGTACTTTCTCTATAGCTCCTAAGGCAGATTTCTTTCTCCGATACTTTCTTTTGTCAAATGTTTTGTTTTAGTAGACATGTATATAGTTGAATTGTGTGGATGTTAGGGCTAGGTTTGGCTCATGATGTCCATGATTGTGAAATCTTCTGGGTGTAAGCCAGATGCTTTGTATGTTTAAGCTACATCATGGTTATTCCAAGCACACTTTCCAGTATGCTTACCTTGTTACGACTTATCTCCTCTCGTAAAAGTTTGATGTAATTATGTATAGATCTCATTTATTTAGTTTGAGGAGGGTGACGGGCGGTGTGTACGTACTTCATTGCTCAATTCAATTAAGCTCTCTATTCTTAATTTACTACTAAATCCTCCTTTGTCCTTTAGTTTCATAAAGGGTAGCGTAATGTTCTTAGTAAGAAAATGTAGCCCATTGCTTCCCACCACATTGGCTACACCTTGACCTAACGTTTTTATGGTGATTCTCTTGCTTACTTTTGCTCCTTTTTAGGGTTTGCTGAAGATGGCGGTATATAGGCTGAATTAGCAAGTGGTGGTGAGGTGTAACGGGGTTTATCGATTATAGAACAGGCTCCTCTAGACGGATATAAAGTACCGCCAAGTCCTTTGAGTTTTAAGCTGTGGCTAGTAGTTCTCAGGCAAATATTTTTGTTTTGTAAATGTTGAAGTTTAGGGCTAAGCATAGTGGGGTATCTAATCCCAGTTTGGGTCTTAGCTATCGTGTATCAGGTATATTAGAATTACTTTCGTCATTGGTTTTAAGTCCAGCGATGAATTTTCACATATTGGATGGATTTTAATTCTATTTTTTGTGGGCCCAGTAACACGTTTTACGCCGAGAATAATTAGTTCGGGTTAATCGTATGACCGCGGTGGCTGGCACGAAATTTACCAACCCTGAAAGAGGCATGACTTAGTCAAACTTTCGTTTATTGCTTAATTTTTATCACTGCTGGGTCCCGTGGGGGCGTGGCTAGGCAAGGCGTCTTTAGCTATAGTTGTATGTACTTGATGCCCTCTCCTTGGAGTTCAGGAACTCTGTGGGATTTGACACTGGTTTAGGGATGTTTGCATGTGTAATTCTGCCTCCAATTAATTATAAGGCCAGGACCAAACCTTTTGATGTTTATGGGATGCTTGCATCCATCTAAGCATTTTCAGTGCTTTGCTTTGTATAAGCTACATTAAC